CCTATCAAAGAAATGAGATTCATTATATAAGGTATAACTATGAAAAGGGGAAGAAGCCGAGCGACAAGAAAAATTCCCGCTGCTACCATAGTGGCGGCGTGTATAAGAGCCGAAATAGGAGTAGGCCCCTCCATGGCATCGGGTAACCATATATGAAGGGGAAATTGTGCGGATTTAGCAACTGCACCGACGAATAATAGTAAGGCACACAGAGTAGCAAATAAAGAATTGACCCCATTATTATGGATCAAGTTATTGAAGATTTCGAACAAATCCCGAAATTCGAAAGTACCTGTTATCCAATAAAAACCTAAGATTCCTAATAATAAACCAAAATCCCCTACACGATTAGTTACAAAGGCTTTTTGACAAGCATTTGCTGCAATTGGTCGTGTGAACCAAAAACCTATTAATAGATACGAGCACATTCCCACCAATTCCCAAAAAATATAAATTTGTATCAAATTGGAACTAGTAACTAATCCTAACATAGAGGTATTGGAAAAACTCATATAAGCAAAAAATCTTAAATACCCTTGATCATGAGACATATAATTGTCACTATAAATAAGAACCATGATTCCAACAGTAGTGATTAGTATTGACATAATAGAAGTAAGTGGGTCAATCAAGTGGCCGAACTCTAAAGAAAAATCATTATTTATGTTCCAAGAACATAGATATTGGTAGATGGAACTACCATCTATTTGATGAATAGACAGATCGGCCGAAAAAACCATAGCTATGCTTAGCAATGAAACACTAGGAAAAGCCCACATACGACGAAGATTTTTTGTTGTGGTCGGAACAAGCAGAAGTCCCAATCCTATTGACATAGTAACTGGAAGTGAAACCAAAGGTATGATCCATGCATATTGATATGGATGTTCCATAAGAAAATCAAACTTTTTTTATTCTTATTAATTGTTTCCGATTCACCAGTTCTTCTCTCTTTCGGAAGGAGCAATAATCAAATAAATAAACAAAATCAAAATATAAAAGAACACAAATAGAGTTTTTTAAGCTTTTCGATTTTGAAAATGTAAACGACGAGCTATAAATATACTGAGACTGAAATATGAATTGGAACTTTTTTTTCTATTTCTTTTTTTCCCTGGTGTATTATATGCGATGCACACATGTCTAGATTTTTATCTGTGATGAACGAAATATCAGTTATGGAATAACTATGGATAAAGAATAGAAAGAACGATCTATTTTGAATAATATATGTCTTTCACATCTAACTATAAAAAAAAACTTCTTTATTTCCAAAAAAAAATGGCAGTTCCAAAGAAACGTACTTCTATATCAAAAAAGCGTATTCGTAAAAATATTTGGAAGAGAAGGGGATATTGGGCCGCGGTAAAAGCGTTATCTTTAGCTAAATCTATTTTTACTGGGCATTCAAAAAGTTTTTTGTGCGACAAACAAGTAATAAAGCCCTAGAATAATATGAATCAACCAACATGACTCGATGAATTGAATGATCTATAATATGAATAATTCACTTTAACTAAAACTTCAAACTAGTGTTTTGAACTCATCTATATGAGATAGAATTGCTGTTGTGGTATTTAGAATAAGAATTCTTCTGTCTATTGGGTTCTAAAAACGGGTATTATTTCTTTTTTTTAATTGTTTGTTTGAAAACAATTAAAAAAAAGAAATAGTTAAACACTAAATACAAGGTTTCATTCACTTTTTATTCTAATTAGAGTATATTTTTATATTCCCGAGATGGGGGATTGTTATTTTCCCATCAATTTCGTTTTCACAATAACCAAAAATGGGATTTTCTTTAGGAGTTTATTAGATTATGTATCCCCCTCACCCTATGTATCCCCCATAGTTATACATCATTAATATTTTTGGAAGATCTAAAACAAGTATGAACGACGTTAGAACTCCCTTTTCTTTTTTGAAATTTTTGTCCCAAGGCAAGGGATAGGGATAAGATCTGTAGTAAAAATGAATGGATCATTGAAACTAATTGATGAAAATATAGATTTTCAGACTTTGCCTTGGAACTCCCCGAATCACTACATATATTCACTCTTGTTTCGACCTAATCAATAAACCCCCCCAGATCCCGTTTAGACGGATATTTATGTACAAAGAAGAAGTCAATCTTCCGTAATCCGGACCCGAACCTATCCTATGTTTGGACTGGAGCATCGATTACCCCAATAGATAGATTTTATAAATGGATTTTCTTTATAAAAATAAAAATAGCAATCGATTTTATAACTTTTAAAAATCAACTTTTTTAAGTAAAATATGTACAGTACAATAGAATTCCGATAGAGAATGAAACTCATTTGTTTTATGTTCAGCTCAATACCTAATCGGTTTGCTAAATCCTCACGCGATTTATGTACACAATGAAGATCCCAAGCGTGAATATCGTTTTGATACCAAACAAACTATCTATATCTAAAAGATATATTCATAGAAACCCTTTGGGTGTAGTTATGCAATTGTGATACATAAAAAATCCTATTTCTTTTTTCTTTTTGTTCATTGAAAAAGAAATCTTTTTGCATTTCTGATCCATGAAATGAGATAAATAATGAATATAAATGATATAGAAAAAAAAAGGTCAATTCTTAGTTCTAGATCTCAACTCAGGATATAACCACCTAGTTCCAACTGTTCCAGTAGAACTTATATTCTACTACGTGAAAGCCCGTTGTTAAAAATGACATCATACCACGATACTAAGGATTAGTAAACGTTCAAATATTCATTTGAACAAGTCTTTATTCATCGATTCTAACGTCTCCTAAAAAAAATGAATTATATTGAATACTTCAATCTCGACAATTGAACATAATATGAGCTATTATTATGGCGATCAAGCCGCCATGGTGAAATCGGTAGACACGCTGCTCTTAGGAAGCAGTGCTAGAGCATCTCGGTTCGAGTCCGAGTGGCGGCACCCTCTAAAAAGAGTACATTACATTCTATAATGTATTCAATTCGAAATTTCCATGCCGTAATTGAGGGACCTTTTTTTAATGATTTTTTTATGATATTTGCGACTTTAGAACATATATTAACTCATATCTCTTTTTCGATCATTTCAATTGTCATTACGATTCATTTGATGGCCTTATTAGTCCATGAAATCATAGGATTATGGAATTCATCAGAAAAGGGCATGATAGCTACTTTTTTCTGTATAACAGGATTATTAATTACTCGTTGGATTTATTCGAGACATTTTCCTTTAAGTGATTTATATGAATCATTAATATTCCTTTCATGGAGTTTCTCCATTATTCATATGGTTCCTAAAATGTGGAACCATAAAAGTGATTTAAGCGCAATAACCACGCCAATCGCTATTTTTACCCAAGGCTTTGCCACTTCGGGTCTTTCAACCGAAATACATCAATCTACAATATTGGTGCCTTCTCTACAATCCCAGTGGTTAATGATGCACGTAAGTATGATGTTATTGAGCTATGCAGCTCTTTTATGTGGATCGTTATTATCAGTAGCCTTTTTAGTCATTACATTTCGAAAAAACATAGGTCTTGTTCGTAAAAGCAATCATTTATTAACGGAGTCATTTTCATTTGACGAGATCCACTACTTGAATGAAAAAAGAAGTGTTTTACAAAAGACTTCTTTTCCTTCATTTCGAAACTATCACAGGTATCAATTGACTCATCAATTGGATCATTGGAGTTATCGTATTATTAGTCTAGGGTTTACCTTTTCAACCATAGGTATTCTTTCGGGAGCAGTATGGGCTAATGAGGCCTGGGGATCTTATTGGAATTGGGACCCCAAGGAAACTTGGGCATTTATTACTTGGACCATATTCGCGATTTATTTACATACTAGAACAAATCGGAGTTTGCAAGGTGTGAATTCGGCAATTGTGGCTTCTATGGGATTTCTTATAATTTGGACATGCTATTTTGGGGTCAATCTATTAGGAATAGGTCTACATAGTTACGGTTCATTCACATTAACTTCTAATTGAAAAAAAGGACTGAAATACATAGGAACATCGTTCTATATCATATATATAGAACAAAACTTTGTGCGATTTTTTGAGAACCATTTAATATAAACGGTTCTCAAAAAATCGAGATGTATCTGACCAATTCACTTCATTTTTTCTTTTGTTTTTGCATTGTACAGTGAACTATTTTTGAAATCAAAGGATTATTTGACTTGAGTTTCTGTCTTATTGATGAAAACTATTTATAATTATAAAAGTAGTTAGATAGAATAGCTTCCACCTTGTCACCTGATAGCGAGAGAACGAAATCAGGATAAATACCAATACCTATTACGGGTAGAAAGATACAGATCGAAACAAATAGTTCTCGCGGTCCGGAATCTGCAAAATCAAAGTTTGAAACATTAAACAGCTTATATCCATAGAATATCTGGCGTAACATAGATAATGAATAAATAGGAGTTAATATCATTCCAATTCCCATTACTAAAGTAATTAGTATTTTTGGCATTAAAAATTTTTGGCTGGTAATTATGCCAAAAAATACTACCGATTCTGCAACAAAACCACTCATTCCTGGCAATGCAAGAGAAGCCATCGAGAAGCTACTGAACATGGTAAATATTTTTGGCATTTGGATAGCTATTCCCCCCATTTCATTGAGATAAACAAGACGTATTCTATCGTAACTTGTTCCTGCCAAGAAAAAAAGTGCAGCACCAATAAATCCATGAGAGATTATTTGTAAAATGGCTCCATTGAGTCCCGTATCGGTTATGGAACCAATTCCTATAATTGTGAAACCCATATGAGATACGGAGGAATAGGCTATTCTCTTTTTTAAATTGCGTTGGCCGGGAGAAGTTGAAGCTGCATAGATTATTTGCATGGTTCCCACTACCGTCAACCAGGGAGAAAATATAGAATGTGCATGGGGTAATAATTCCATATTGATCCGAATCAACCCATATGCTCCCATTTTTAATAAGATTCCAGCTAGAAGCATACATGTACTGTAATGTGCTTCTCCGTGGGTATCTGGTAACCATGTATGTAGGGGTATAATCGGCGATTTGACAGCATAAGCAATAAGGAAACCAAAATAGAATATTATTTCTAATGTCGCGGGATACGATTGATTAGCTGATGTTTCAAAATTTAATGTTGGTTCATTGGAACCATATAAACCCATACCTGGAACTCCCATTAAGAGAAAAATGGAACCTCCTGCAGTGTACAAAATAAACTTTGTAGCTGAGTACATACGTTTCTTACCTCCCCACATGGATAGAAGTAGGTAAACAGGAATTAATTCTAACTCCCACATGATGAAAAAAAGTAAAAGATCTCGAGAAGAAAATAATCCTATTTGGCCGCTGTACATTGCTAACATTAAGAAATGGAACAATCGCGAATCTCGAGTAACTGGCCGAGCCGCTAAAGTAGCTAAAGTGGTGATGAATCCTGTCAGTAAAATGGGTCCTATGGAAAGTCCATCAATTCCTGGTCTCCAGTGAAAATCAAAAATATTTATCCATTTAGAATCCTCCTCCAATTGAATTAATTGATCGTCCGATTGGAAATGGTAACAGAATGCATAGGTCGTTAGAAGGAGTTCTAATAAGCAGATACAAATAGTATACCATCTAACTACCTTATTTCCTCTATGGGGGAGAAAGAAAATTGACAAACCCGCGGATATCGGCAAAACAACAATTATTGTTAACCAAGGAAAATAACTCGTGGTAAAGACAAGATAGACTTTGACCAGAAAAACCCGCACTCGGAATAATCTATTTTATTTTATCGAGTGCGAGTTTTTGTCGGTAAAGAGTAATCAAATGGATTCAAATGGATTCAAGTGGAATTTTCTGAAACGTATCAATAAGCTAGACCCATGCTGCGAGTTGTCTCATGCCATAAATAAACCCGGACACTCAAGAAATCTGTTGGACAAGCAGATTCACATCTCTTACAACCTACACAGTCCTCTGTTCTTGGAGCAGAAGCAATTTGCTTAGCTTTACATCCGTCCCAAGGTATCATTTCCAACACATCTGTGGGGCAGGCTCGTACACATTGAGTACACCCTATACATGTATCATAAATCTTTACTGAATGTGACATTGGATCTATAAATTTTTTGAACGTTATCTATTTTCGATCTGGTAAAATAAGTAGTAACTGACGTATATGTATATATTGTAGACACCAGACGAATCGGTGGTTTATCGGAATTTTTTTTCATAATCAATCCTGTTTCTGTATCTGTTCATGAGAGAGGTCCACGATGCTTTGATTTCTTACCTTTCAGCAAACATGGTCATACGAGTTATACATGCTAATTCTAATTGGTATATATCATTTATATATATATATCTGTCTTTATTTATATCATGCGACTATTTATTCAACAAATTGGATTGATTGATACAAGTCGATTTTCTGTTACGATGGATCGACGAAACAATAGCTGGTCCAATAGCTGCTTCAGCGGCTGCAATAGCTATAACAAAGACCGAAAAAATGTCTCCTTTTAATTGGCGACTATCAAATAAATCAGAAAATGTTACGAGGTTTATATTAACCGCATTCAGTATAAGCTCAAGACACATAAGTGCTCGAACCATGTTTCGGCTTGTGGTCAATCCATAAATACCGATAGAAAATAAATAGGCACTCAAAATAAGTACATATTCGGTCATCATTGACCAACTCCTCATCAATCTCCATTGATTTCAATATGAACAACAATACAATTTAACCGATTTGATTGACTAGAATATAACAAGTACGGAACAAAGGAAGGTATTAGTATATCAAACTAAAACTCAAACCCTGTCAATTGAATATATGAAAAGAAAATAGAATATGAAAGAAAATGGAACTGAAGGGAAATGGATGTGATAATAATAACACAGAACAAAAAAAACAAAGCCTTATTGATTTTATTTGATTTTGAATTTCTAAGTATTTATTACTGACGAGCCATGGCAATTGCACCTATCAAGGCAACTAAAAGAATTATAGAAATGAGTTCAAATGGAAGATAAAAATCTGTTGATAAATGAATTCCAATTTGTTGAACGTTACTTGTAAGGTCCTGTTCGGTAATCTGGTTTGATCTTGTAGTCCAAATAATCCCGTACCATGACGTATCTGAGATAGTAGTAATTAGTGAAAAAAGAATACTTGTACAAACCAGTGAAGTGACTCCATCTCCAATTGTCCAAAGATATAAATCATTGTAATATCCTGAACCATTCATGAACATCACGGCAAATACGATTAAGACATTTATGGCTCCCACGTAAATAAGGAGTTGTGCAGCAGCCACAAAATAGGAGTTAGATGGAATATAGAATAAGGATATACAAAAAAGAACCAATCCCAGTGAAAAGGCAGAATAAATTGGATTAGTAAGTAATACTACTCCTAGGCCTCCTAATATAAGACCTGATCCCAGAAATACTAAAAGAATATCGTGTATTGGTCCAGGTAAATCCATTATATTAAAGTAAGAGATAAATAAGTTGAAATATTTCATGACCTTTCTGACTGGTCCAGAAAAAAAAGAGGTTACCCTATCTTTCTTTTTTTTTTCTTGTATATGATACGTTACTAATTGAATGGAATCCTCGTGTGGATTGATGTAGATACAGTTATTGGACCAATCCCGTTTCCGTATCCGAAAGAGTAGTTCAGAATTGTATATTTCGAAATCATCACGGATATACGAATCAATCTATTTGAAATTCAAATCAAGTCGTGATTCTCACCAATCAATAGTTATCTTTTGTAGTTACTAACCAACCAAAAAGAAACTTCACTCCTTTAGATCAAAACGGAATCTTAGTAATTTGTAATCGTTCTTGAATCAAGGGGGTTATCCGTGGCTATTTTTATTTGAGTCGAATTCCTAATTGTTCGAATTGTGTAATCTCCAATTACTGACATTGGTAACCGACCCAAAGCAATTTGATTATAATTCAATTCATGACGATCATAAGTGGAGAGTTCATATTCTTCAGTCATTGATAAACAGTTTGTTGGACAATATTCGACGCAGTTACCACAAAATATACAGATTCCAAAATCAATACTATAATTAAGCAACCGTTTCTTTCTAATATCTGTTTCCAATCTCCAATCAACAACGGGTAGGTCTATGGGGCATACACGAACACATACTTCACAAGCAATGCATTTATCAAATTCAAAGTGGATTCGACCACGGAAACGATCTGATGTGATCGATTTTTCATAAGGATATTGAATAGTTACAGGTAAACGATTCGCGTGGGATAAGGTAATCATGAAACTTTGGCCAATGTACCTTGCAGCTCGTACCGTTTGTTGACCATAATTCATGAACCCAGTCACCAGAGGGAACATTTTGTGGATATCCATGAATAATTTGATGTTTCTTTCTCTTGCTTGAGAGAGATTATGAATCCAGAATATCGTATTCTGTTACAATGAAACCAATTGGGAAGAAGTTGTCAATAATAGATTACCTAAGGAAATAGGTAAAAGAAATTTCCATCCAAGATTTAATAGTTGGTCCATTCTCATCCTAGGTAAAGTCCATCTTGTTGTGATAGAAATGAACAGAAACAAATAAGCTTTAGCTAATGTAATAAGGATACCAATCGTCATTCCAAAGACTCCACCCGTTTTATTTCTTCCCAAAAGTTCAGGAATGAATATGTACGGAATAGAGAGATTCCACCCGCCCAAGTAAAGAACTGTTACAAATAATGAAGAAACTAGTAGATTTAGGTAAGAAGCAACGTAAAATAAACCAAATTTGATACCTGAATATTCGGTTTGATAACCTGCTACTAATTCTTCCTCTGCTTCCGGTAAATCAAAGGGTAATCTCTCGCATTCCGCTAGGGAAGAAATTAGAAAAACTATGAATCCGATGGGTTGACGCCACAGATTCCATCCCCAAAACCCATATTTTGACTGTGCCTCAACTATATCAACTGTACTTGAACTGTTAGATAATCATAGTCGATTATAACATCACTGTTCCCATCGCTATTCCAGAACCGTACATGAGACCTCAGCTTCATACGGCTCCTCGAAGGCCACAAATAAATCTAAGGACTGCTTTCTTATTACCTTCGCTTTTTTGTGGGGTAGATAGAGTAAAGATGCATCGGGGAGTCCCGAATTAGACCAATGAAATTCTGTCTGCTAGAATAGCAAATAAAATAAAAAGTGCTTCTGAATTTATCTCATCCTTTATTTTATATAAAAAAATAGGATCTTTGTTTAGTAATAACTTAATCCTTCAATAAAATACTCGTTGTATCAATAGGGTATTTCGACGCATATCTTTCGATACGAAAAATAATTAGACGCTACACAAGTTCATGAATCATGATAAGAATTCTATCGGTATGAATATGGATGGAATGGGGAAAGGAAAAACAAAGATCTCTTATTATTCAGTTAGTTTTCCTATTGTATTCCATTTCTTTCGTTCCACGTTCTTCTTTCTCCCTCAGAAGGGGGGGATTCAAAAAAAGGATTACTTCGTTCCTGATAGTCATTTCTTTAATCAGTGGATAAGAGCGTACTCTGGATCGGAATCGTGGGGAAGTACTGCTTGATCATTTCTACCAACTTAAAGCCCCCATTACGATTCCTTTTATGCAGAAATATCCCCTTGGATACCTTACATTATCTCCATTACTAATCCTTTGTGTACCTTGGTGTTCCTAACCGTCCACTCATTTTTGATTGATCCCCGGTATGGTAATACATACAATAGTATGAACTCCATACAGTTGATCTTTTGCACCCGCTTCAAGCCATGATGACTAATCAACCAATCTTGGGGTAAGCAGTGGAAACTGCTTATTGTTTACTTCCACCTTACTCTGGTACATAGGGAATGAGAATCAATCTTCTTACTGCGAATTCACAAGCTGTTTTGTTTCACTCATATAACTATCTGGTTTAACTCATCGACCCGAATGATGAATAAAAAAAATAAGGATATCTATTCAAGACATTCAACCTCGTTCCTTTCTTTATAGGAAAGGAGAAGGAGTAAGGGTTCATGTTCTGCGAATCACACGTAGAGATATTGATAACACACATGGAGTTAATGGTATTTCATAACTAATAGATTGAGCAGCAGCTCGTAGACCACCTGAAAAGGAATATTTATTATTCGATCCATATCCTGACATAAGGAGTCCAATAGGAGCAATACTTGAAATAGCGATCCATAAAAAAACACCGATACTGAGATCGGCTAGAATAAGACGATAGCCAAAAGGAATTACTGAATAACTTATTAAAATGGATATGACTGCTATAGATGGCCCAATACTGAATAAACGAATATCTCCTCTAAATGGTAGAAGATCCTCTTTGAAAAGCAGTTTGGTCCCATCTGCTAGAGCTTGAAGAATTCCCAAGGAACCGGCATATTCGGGCCCAATACGTTGTTGTATCGCTGCGGATATTTCTCTTTCTAACCAAACAATTACGAGTACACCTAATGTGATTCCCAATACGGGAGTAAAAATAGGTACAAGCAGCCATAGGAGGCTATAGACCTCCTTTAAGGATTCCGGTCTGGAAAAAGAATTGATAGCTTGTACTTCTGTCGTATCAATTATCATTTCAACGATCAACTTCTCCCATAATGATATCTATACTACCTAGTATCGTCATGATATCAGCCAATTTCATTCTTTTAACTAGCTGAGGGAGAATTTGCAAATTGATGAAACCCGGTGGACGAATTTTCCACCTCCAGGGAAAAACACTATGATCTCCTATCAAAAAAATTCCTAATTCTCCCTTTGGAGCTTCTACTCTCACATAAAGTTCTTGTTTTGACAATTCAAAGGTGGGAGAAGGCTTTTTACTAATGAATCGATATTCAAAATCATTCCATTCGGAATCCCTTGCTTTATCAAAGCGCCGGACTTCCAAATTTTCATAGGGCCCTCCCGGAATTCCTTCCAGAGCCTGTTGAATAATTTTGATGGATTCCGCCATTTCACTGATTCGTACTAAATAACGAGCTAATGAGTCTCCTTCTTTTTGCCACTGGACTTGCCAATCGAATTCATTGTAACACTCATAATGATCAACTTTACGAAGATCCCATGGGATTCCGGAAGCTCGTAGCATTGGTCCTGATAAACCCCAATTTATTGCTTCCTCCCCACCAATAATGCCCACTCCTTCAACTCGTTCCAAAAAAATGGGATTCCAGGTAATAAGCTTTTGATATTCAACAATTCCTGTTAAAAAATAATCGCAGAAATCGAAACATTTCTCTATCCAGCCATAAGGTAGATCAGCAGCCACTCCCCCGATACGAAAATAATTATGCATCATTCGCATCCCTGTGGCAGCTTCGAATAGATCATACAGCAATTCCCTCTCTCTGAAGATATAGAAGAAAGGAGTCTGTGCACCGATGTCCGCCATAAAAGGACCAAGCCATAACAAATGAGAAGCTATACGACTCAACTCCAGCATAATGACTCTGATATAGCTGGCTCTTTTAGGTACTTGAATATTTCCAAATTGTTCTGGTGCATTTACCGTTATTGCCTCTGTGAACATAGTAGCTAAATAATCCCAACGCGTTACATAAGGTAAATACTGTATAATTGTTCGGTTTTCCGCAATTTTTTCCATCCCTCTGTGTAAATAACCCAATACGGGTTCACAGTCAATAACATCTTCACCATCTAGAGTAACAATGAGTCGAAGAACACCATGCATTGATGGGTGGTGAGGACCCATATTGACTATCAGGAAATTTTTTCTTGTAGCCGGTACAGTCATATGTTTTCTTCCCCGATTCATTATTACATGAATTGCTGAAAACGAAACGAGGTTCATAAAAATTCAAGATCTAATAAACCAAATAATTCAAATTCAAACGAATCTTCAAATCAACGAGTTTTTGGTTCCCGAATATCCAACTGGCCAATTAATTCTTTATAACGTACTCTATTTTTCTTTGACAAATAAGCCAGTAGCCGTTGACGTTTTCCCAGAATTTTCCGCAGACCTCTCTGAGATAAATAGTCTTTTCTGTGCAATTCCAAATGGGAAGTAAGTCTCCGTATCTTATTGGTGAAATTGAATATTTGAAATTCAACAGACCCTTTGTTTTTTTCTTTTTCTTCTTGCAGAATAACTGAGATGAATGAATTTTTTACCATAAAAAGAATTCTTCTCTCTTTTTTTCTTTCTTTTCCACAGAAATGGATTTTAACGATCAGGAATAATAATAATGCCAGCTCGTTTCGATCTGGTACACAGAATAAAAAAAATAATCTACATTTCTGCACCCACAAAAGAAAATGATTTGGACCTAAGAAAATTCTGTCGATTCATTCCTAGATCTACATCATTGAATCAGTATCGTGTATCAGAATGTAATGTACCAAACGTACATGTACATCTCCTTTATATACTGGATATGACACGTGATATAGGAAATGTACCATCAACTAACTCTGAATCGCGGATACATATGTATCCTCGACATACTGAAACGACTGCCATTATTGGTATCAAACCAGTAGCGATTCATACAAGCTAAATCCTCTAATCGATAATTGGGCCAAAGAAACAACTTGAATTGGATGAATTTATTTATATCTGTATCAATATTTTTGTCCTCATCCAAAAATTGCCTACAGTTTTTTACGTTGTTTTCATTGGAAAATACTGGATTTCCATCCACAACATGCCCATTCTCGGAATTAAAACAAATTACAATTCTCAATTCTCTACGACGTCTAGGAGATGGAATATTTTCAGGAACAAACAAATCATAATGATTTTCGTCTCCATCCACAAGTATTTTTCCATGTTGTGAAATGGATTTATCGAAATAATTCTCATCAACATGTTTTTTCTCTCGGCATCTTCGATTAGTTTGGTGCTTATTCTTATGGACCAATGAAATACCTATGGTTTGATACATAATACATTGTCCATCCCATTTTGTAGACAGACGAAGCGGTTCGATAATCAATATTCCTCTTTTTATCAATTCTGTAAAAGTTAGATCCTTATGACTCAGCATTATACCCAGGCGCACTTCCCCTTTTTGAATAGAGGATATAGCAATTTCCCTTGGATTTATCAGTCTAAGCAGGAGACAATATACCTTGATATTATTGATAATTCTTTGACTCACAAGATTATTCCATCTCAATTGAAAAAGCAAATATCTTTTCAGAAAGAAATCTAGTTCCGCTTCCTTCTTGCTCTTGGATTGTATTTTCTTTCCATGTTTTTTAATGTTTAATTTCGCGTAACCTTTTTCAAGATCTTTTTGTTGGTTTCTTGGATATGATCCAAGATTCCCTCGGTCCAGCTGTTCTTTTTCTTCTTGATTTCGATTCTCTAACTCAAGATATTCTTTTTGATTAGATGATGATATACGAAGATCCTTTTTTTGATTTCCATTGATGTTTTTATTTTCACTAATGTTTTCATTTTCATTCAAATTGAAAAGAAGTAATTTGATTGGTATAATCCATGGTTTAATCTTATATGCATCATAAAGTAGCACAAATTCTGAGAAGAACCAAGGTTCCAGATTCGATATGGGACAATATGGCATTTCTTCATTCATTCCCATCCAATCAAAAAAACTTTTTTGATTGGATGGGTTGATTTCTTGATGAATTGTGATATCAAAAAGATCTTTTTTATCAATTATTTGATAATAATTAGTTCCCGTTTTAGTATTTTTATTAATGTTGGTTCCAGTATCTATATCAGTCCAGACCTCAATATCGATATTTTTCGTACGACAAAAATTGAGAATTCTCCACTCAAAATATTTTCTATACGGATTTTTCCCCGTATCAATAATTGATTCTTCTCCTAGATAATCACTAATAGTTATACTCCCCGGTATATAAAATGATTCGGGTTTAGGTGTGTTGTAATTATATGGAATCTTTCGGTCCCCATGTAATGGGGATCTATCAATATATGAGTCCCTCCTGCCCTCATAATGAATATATTCATGTGAGAATAGATCATATCTGTAGTGTTTTTGAAATTGATCTTTTTGACTTGACAATGAATTCACTACATAATTCTTTCGTTTCTCGAAATGAATGAATTGGTCTTTTTCTTTTTCATATGAATCTTTTTTTGAGTCTTTATTTTGAATCGTACAACGCTGATTGACTATATTTCGCCATTTTTGCGATACTAATCTAGACCATCTAGTTTGGGATAAATTGTATGGATAATGATCCCTTAACCAATTTTTCCATTCATTCATTCCAGAATTCGGAAGTTTCTTAGGCCTTGATTTGGCATCAAATATTCTTCGTGTCCCAAAATGGTCTTTTATTCTATCCTTAAGAAAAAGATTTTTTCCACAATATTTAAGTACAGATCCCAAGTGATACTTATTAAGAACTTGGGTTTGTGATAAATTATAAAATACATATGCTTGGGATAAGAAAGATAAGTCACACGAAATCTGTGATTTCTTATTACTAATATTAGAGATATTAGAGAGCGACTTTTTTATAGTCGAAATAAAGTGAATTGCATTTTTATTTGTTTCATCAATTCCTTCTTTATTTCTTTCATAATTGGAAATGTTTTTATTGAGAATTTTTTTTCTTGAATCAAGAAAAAGCTGGGCATTGATTTTGAGAATATTAATGATCCAGAAAAGAATTTCTATGTATATTCTTTCAATGAAAGATTTCATAAAATAGTGCCATTTACGTATTAATTGGGCGCTTCTTCTTTTTGATATCTGCCAAATATGTTTCTGTGCTCTTTTATCATCACAACGTGTTTCGCTAGTACTAATATTTCTATCTGGAGTTAGAAAGATTTTTCTCTTGTCTTTTTTCATTTTTTCTATTTGATTTCTGATTGTGGTTGTCTTATCAGCCAGATCCTTCATTTTTTTTTCTGTCAGTGAATAATTTGTCCAGTCCACAGATCGAATTCGAATGGTTGATTCATGGTTAATCTTATTACTGATTATGGAATCTTTTCCATTTTTATTCGGTTCATATACTTTCCTCAATCCAAATAAGAAAATTGGATTCACTTTCTCAAATTCTTCTATTATTCTTTTTATAAATGGAAAATTTTTTAGAATCCATCTTATTTTTTCTTTTAAGATCTTTCGTTTTGTTCTTTTTTTTAAAGCTCTTAGAACTATAAATTGATTTTTCGCTTTTCTAATTTTTTTTTCGAGTTCTTTAAAAATGGGTTTAAAAAAGGAAGGCCCTTTTCGGGGATAACCAAACGGTAATTCAGTTTCCATTCCCCAAACTGTTAAAAAACAAAAATTCTTTTTTTTTCCTTTCTTCTTCATTGAATCTCCATGATGTGGTCGTAGCTTAGATCTATGCCAAGGTTTCAGACAGAAAGGAAATAGGATCTTTATCTGAATACCGTCTGTTAGCCAGTTTTTCGGAAATTCTGTTTCTGATAATTGAACACCATTATAGGTGCATCTAACGTGTATTTCTCTATTCCAATCCCTCCAATCCCCGTCCCAATCGGGGAATTGAAATAATAACATCCGGACGAGATTTTTAGCTATTATCAATGAAGGCAATACGATGTATTTTCGAAGAATCGATTGGGTTACTAACAGAGAACCTCTTATTACTTGAGCAAAAGGAATAGTATCCCAAGTTTCTGCTATTGCCATCCGTTCATTCTCCCCTTTTTTCTCGTCTTTTTTTTTTTCTTTTGCCTTTTCCTCCTTAAAATCCGAAGTTTTGAATTCCGGACCTTTACCCACCCAGTTCCTAAAAAGAAAAAAGAGGTTCATCATTCTGGAGATATCAAAAGAAAAATAAAATGTTTTGTCTATTCTGTCCAAAAAAAGTGGGGAATGCGCGTTTGCTTGAAATATTTTCCAAGTAACTGTTTTACGTCTTTGAGCACGCATAGATCTTTTGATTAGATCCCGACAAAAATCCGATTGTCGTGAGTAACGTATCAAAGCCACCTCCTCTGTTTGGTCAGTATCAATATTGGTACTGGTGGGAGTATTGCTATTTTCATCGTTTTCAGTATAAACTACCACACGTTTGGCTTTTCTTGATCGAATCTTCTGATTTTCCATCGATTCTTCTTCATTTTCTTCCTCCTCTTCCAAATTATTGGTCAATTTGTATGACCATCGAGGAACCCTTTTACCGATTTCTTCTATTCCAATAGATTTATTTCGAACTGTTTGATCATTTGTATCAGTTGTAACTACATCGGATAGAAATTTCAAAGATTTCGTTTGATTTTCTGAATCAAGTCTTTTTTGTTGGCCCAATAAAGCAAGTCTTTTCAAATTCAAACCAGGTGTTGCTTCTCTAGCGAATTGACTTATTGAGGTCAAGGAATGACTAATGTCTGGCGATAATGATTCTCCATTAAATGAATCCACTTTATCTTCAAATTCTCGGGAATCGGTAGTAAAAATATCATGAATCTTATTTATGCAAACCATAAAATCTTCCGTTGAAGTGATTGAATCATTCATGATTGAACGTGAATACACGTTTTTGATTGTTCCACGATATGGTCCGTTCAAAAAAGGATCATATATTTTAGGTAAGCATTCTTGTTCATTTTCATTATTGCACAATCTGGTCCTTTTTTCGAGCACATCCAGAGCAAGAGATCCCTTCTCCAGAGCTTCTATTCGATTTATGAACTCATTGCTCAAGTTAATCCTTTTTTGTTTATTGGTATAAACCCAATGATTATACACATCCTCTGGGGATAGTTTTTCTGTCGTACACAAAGACATTTTTCTTTGTATCATTTCCAAAAAAGTCGACAAACTAGGTGGATATGTAAACGATATTATTTGTTTTCCATCACTTGTACATGTATGAAAAAAAGATTGTGACATTTCATTTCTTACAGCTTGATCAAAACAATTATTTTTTATATATCGCAATGGACGATTCCATTGTTTATAGTCGAAAAGAAGAGTCACAAGAGGTTTTTCAAACCAGAAGAGGTTTTTATCTTCTCCTTTTTCCTTAAGTATTTCCAACCTCCCATTTTCTGGACTTTGAACCCCATCTAGTTTTTCCGGATCCTCCTGTTCTTCCGAAAAAAGGGAAGGGTCATCTTCGGTAGATGCCTCTTGTTCCTGTTTAGTCCCCTTCGTTTCGGAAGTTGTTTCTATTTCTACATTTGTTTCTTCCTCACTTTCCTCCACTTCTTCCGTTTCGGAGGTTTCTTTCCATTTTTTAGTGACAATAGGCGATGGTATTCTTCCTAAATAGTAGACACAGGTGATAAATAAGAGAATACTAAAGATTCGAGCCATAGAATTTGTCAATTGTGACACAAGGTACTTATTAGATCTAATGTACTTATTCGATCTAATAGTAATAGATCGATTTTGCCGTATCCAGAATAATACCAATCCAACCCATTTCATGAAAAAAATGTGACCAATTAACCAACCAATAAAACTACTTATTACAAATAACATCTTGTTGTTGCATC